ATCGTTCGATCACTTTTCAGTCATTCATTGAATGATAAATCACTACAAGTGAAGGAGATACACGATTTAAATAACGAAAGATCCAATATTTAAAAATTGTATCTAAAATGACTGGAAAAGTAGAAACAAGACCGGATATAATTTGATCATTATGAGCAAATCCAAAATCTTTGTAGACAGAGCCAATCATTAATTCCCAACCGTGGGGCGAATGGAATCCTATACATAAATCAGTTAATAAAAGAATAGAAAAAGCTTTTATTGTGTCGCTTAAGTTGTATAGGAATTCTTGAAACCAAGAGTTAAGAATAACAAGTTCTTCATTACCTAGAATAGAATAACCACTTAGAATACCGAAACAGATTATATTTGTCGAGAAGTGTAAAATTGTATGGATGCGATCCTCGTTGTGCATCTTGATCAATTGGATCGTTTCTTTGTAGATTTCGATGCGAGGCTTTTGTAAATGTGTTTCCGGGTATTCCTTTATCATTTCGTCCAAACGTAAGAGTTCCTCTAAGTCTATGAATTCTTTTAGAATACTCTTTTCTTGAATATCATTCAAAAAAATTTCGGATTGCCTAGTATTCCACCAATTAGTAAACCAAGATTCCAGACTTTTATTAAATGAGAGAGAGATCCACCAAGGCAAAAATACTATAGATGCAAGATATAGAAGGGAAATTAATACTTTCTTTTTTGCCATTTTTTCGTCTGTGAATTTAAAAATGTTTAATGAACGCACCTCATTCGTCGACTCTATATGATACTAATATTTCTATCAAGCATAAGTTCTATTACAAGTCATCGATGTATTTCCGGATTTTTTTGTGATTCAGTACAGCGGTTAGTCCTTGAATTTAGAAAGAATATAGAATAAGAAAGAGCCCTCTTCAAATTAATAGTAGTCGGATTTCGAGACGAAAGAACTCCCGTTCTATCAAAATATCAAATATTTAGAAAAAAAAAATTCTTTACTTTATGATGAAATGTTTTGTTTTGATATATGATGAATCTATCATTTAGATTTGTTACTGAATTGAGTTAAGTGGATTTACATACGCATAAAAAAAATTGTGGACATAAACAATTTAGTTTTAGAATTGTTTCATATACGTTTGCTTTGGCTCGAGTAAGCGTTCTGAAGAAACTTCAGTTAAGTTATGCTATAGAAAAAAAGATGATTCTTGAGTTTTTTATCTCTTGCAAAGTATTCATTCTTCAGTTCCTTTTTTCAAAATACTTCAATTGGTACACGCAAGAAATAGGCCAATTCAGCAGCTTTTTGCTCAATCTCTCGTGGAGTAAAATTCTCATCAGTACGAGTCAAGGGAATGGCTCCTTGTCCTTTTATTTCCATATAAAGGACACGACGAGCATAAATACCCTCTTTAATTTCTATTCTGATGGACTGAATGTCTTTCATAAGGAATCGGAGGAATATGCGACGATTTTTTCCAGGAAATCCCCAACGAAAAATACACACTATGCCCTCTTTTATATCGAATCGATCATAACCACTACCTACATTCCACGAAATTGTGCACCACAAATAGGAGCTAATAAAAAGACCTGCGATCCCATAGAAAGACATCACGATACCTTGTGGAAAAAAAATTATTTGCTGAGAAGGAAATAAAGATATAAAATTCCTACCAAAATAACTGGACGTTCCAACCAATAAAAACCCTAATGAACCTAAAAAAAGAATAAAGGCCCAACAGAAATTACTTGTTTTTCGAGACCCCGCTATAAGTTCTACCCATATACGTTCTGATCGCCAACTCATACTCTAACTAGACCTAGTTGCATTTTATTGGAATTGGGAGAATAACAAAAATAATTTTTTTTTTACTTTTTTTTGTTTCCGAAGTAACTCTCATCAACCAGCACTATTATGATGTGAACCTTTAGGGATAATTCATCGAATTTCTTAGATCCAAACTAAAATAATAACATCCCTTTCATATGATTTCCTAATACATATAGATATATTGATTTTACATTTCATAAATTCTCCCCGATCCCGATCTATTTGAAAATAGTTATAATTCATTTATCATGTTTACACATACATAAGAGCTTATGCCCGAAGGAAGCCGCATATTATACCATATTTTACTAAATAGATATCCGTGTTATGATCCAAGTAAGTCTTGAAAAAAATATATATATATATAAGATTTGTCCTTGTTGTATCTAAAAAATCTTGTTTTTTTGAACATAAAGAGATAAAGAAGCCATTGCAATTGCCGGAAATACTAAGCCCACTAAAGGCACAAAAATGGAGGGGAGACTGTTGAGAGTTATCATAGAATGGGTACCTCGATTTAATATTTGTACCTGTTATTTATTGTTATATTTATTGTTTTATATTTGAACCTTATCCTTATATTGTTATAAAGATATCTTATAATTCATATATAATTGTTATATTATACTAAGTATACCTAAGTGAGTATATATATACTTAATAGGGATAGGGAGTCTATAAGTATAT